ACCTATTCTTGAAATAAACAACTCGCACACACTCCCTTTCCAAAAAAAATCAACACACCAAGCACTACACTTAGATTTATTGGATTTGTTGCTAAAATATCGGTATTAAACCCAAAACTCCCGGCGGATGGCCAATGGCCGAAGGAAACGAAAGAATCGGTTACATTTTTCATATGTTCTCCTCTTATAGATGGGACTAACAAAAAATAGAGTTCTTTTTTTTTTTTATTTATTATTTTGATTTCATTTATTATTTTTCTAATTCGATATTCGAATTTCGATATATTTTACTTCAACTTATTAGTCTTCTTTTTTTCTTTTTGATTGATTGACTTCTTATTTTCTTTTTATTTATTTGATTATTTTGAAGTTTCTACCAATCAATAAGTATCTTATTGGGTTAGGTCGTGGGTCTTAGAGAAATTCGAAAATATTTGTATTTGTTGCGGTTTTCGCTAAGGATTTCCTTTGATTGTACTAAAAAAACGGGAAGGAAGAAAGCAAGCGGATCCGCTAATTCCTCATCCTCAAATCAGTCCTTCCCGAAGATATTGTTTCAACGAATAAGTAATTGTAGGATTGAATGAAGTGTTGATATAATTCGAAGAATCAAACGATAAGTTCATTTTAGTTAATAAAGTACGTAACGTACTTTATTTTTCTTATTTTGAGTATTAAACAAATTTCGAATATTAGACAAAAGGGTTCGCGAATAAAAGTGCTAATGCTACGACCAATCCGTAAATTGTTAAAGCTTCCATAAAAGCCAAACTAAGTAATAAAGTACCTCGTATTTTACCTTCTGCTTCTGGCTGTCTCGCAATACCTTCTACAGCTTGTCCTGCAGCAGTACCTTGACCAACTCCGGGTCCAATAGAAGCAAGCCCTACGGCTAATCCAGCAGCAATAACGGAAGCGGCAGAAATCAGTGGATCCATAGTAAGCTAAGTTCCTCGCACAAAAAAAAGAAATGGTTAATGATACAATCAACCAATGAATTATTCCTTATTTTTTTATTACTAAACTCTATCTGGTCGAAGTAACTAAAATCACGAGAAATAAGAATTTGACTGAATAATCAGAACAATTTCGATATCTTGTTTTTAGTTACTATTATTCGTATTCGTGATGCAATTTTTTTGTAAATCCATCCATATATATATGGCTATGGTTCTAGTTAGTACATTTCTTTCGAACCCCTTTTTCATTCAATTCTTCGTTATTTTCTATATTCTTTAATTGATCTATTTATTCATTCACTACATTATCACAAACGAAATAAAAGAAAAGTAAAGTACTTGCATCGGATCGGAATCGAAATGCAGTGAACTGGGAAATAATATAGGTATAGTCGCTAGATAACTAGTGAATATCTAATATCACATATACATTTGTTTCTTCCATACCGTAAACTACCTTTCATATTGTATTGAATCAAATTGTAAAATCAAATCATTTACACAGGCACTGTGTACTTATTATTTTATTATTTATTAGTTAATTAACTATTGATTTGATATGGAATATGTCGGGTTTAGCCTACGTAATTCATTCTTTTTTTAGCAGCACTTCGTAAAAAGATAAGAGAAAAATTTCTATTCCAATTCGAAATTCTCATATGGAAATTGACCGAGCAAATAAGAAATAGAAAAAAATCGAATTGGGCGGGTAACAATAAATGAGCCAAAATCTTAGGAAAAAGGTATAAAAGATCCTTTTCCTAAGATTTTTTTTCCTTTTCATTATCGAATTTCTATAATCGAATTATCAAATATCGTACATCTTTCTTATTCCGACTCTAGACCCTATATATTTGCATATATTATGTTTCGATTCGCCAACCAAGCAGATTATGATGAACTACGCATAGATGGAGATAAGCTTAACAAAAAACGATTTTGAAAGCTAATCAATGATGGCCCTCCATGGATTCACCTATATAAGCCGCGGCTAGGGTTGCAAAAATAAGAGCTTGGATACCACTTGTAAATAATCCAAGAAACATGACAGGTATAGGAACTACCGAAGGTACTAAAGAAACAAGAACAACAACTACTAATTCATCAGCTAATATATTCCCAAAAAGTCGAAAACTAAGTGATAAGGGTTTTGTAAAATCTTCTAAAATATTAATTGGTAAAAGTATTGGAGTTGGTTGAATGTATTTTCCGAAATAACTCAACCCTTTTTTGGTAAGACCCGCATAGAAATATGCTACTGACGTGGGTAAAGCTAAAGCAACAGTAGTATTTATATCATTCGTTGGCGCAGCTAACTCCCCATGGGGTAACTCTATGATTTTCCAAGGTAAAAGAGCACCTGACCAGTTAGAAACAAAAATAAATAAGAACATAGTTCCAATAAAGGGAACCCAAGGACCATATTCTTCCCCAATCTGAGTTTTGCTCAAGTCTCGAATAAATTCAAGGACATATTCGAAGAAATTTTGGCCGTCGGTCGGAATGGTTTGTGGATTCCGAACAGCTATGGTGACCGAACCCAATAAGATAGCAATTACGACCCATGAAGTGATAAGTACTTGCGCATGCACTTGGAAACCCCCTATTTGCCAATAGAAATGTTGGCCTACCTCTACACCCGATATGTCGTATAATCCTTTGAGTGTGTTAATGGAACATGATATAACATTCATATGGTCCTCTGACATAAATCGAACTTAAAAAAAAGGAATTATTTTGATTCAATCTTCTCATATATTTCTTAACTCATCTATTTTACTAGTACACGGATCGAATACTTAGGATACCAAAAAATGACATAATATACCCAGTACTTTTTATTCCTTTATTCGAATCTAGGAATAATAACCGATCCCATAAATCTATGCCGTTCACAAAATAATGGACTTATCCTTATGATTCTTAATCATAATAAGGATTATTAATATTAATCATAATGAACGATTTTTTATATAGCTATAACGCCCTTCACAAATTGCGGATACTAATTTGGTAAGAATAAAGCGGATTGAAGCCATAGCGTCATCGTTGGCTGGAATCGAAATATCCGCAAGATCCGGATCACAATCTGTATCGATTAAACAAATCGTTGGAATCCCCAAAAGAATACATTCCCGAAGAGCTGTATATTCTTCTTGCTGACCGATGATGATTACAATATCGGGTAACTCCGTCATATATTTGATCCCGCCCAGATATCTTCGCAAGGTGGATAATTGTCTCTTCGCCATTGCTGCATCCCTTTTTGGTATACGATTGAATTTCCCCATCCTTTGTTCCGCTCTTAAGTCCCGAAACTTCTGAAGTCTCGTTTCTGTAGTGGACCAATTCGTTAACATACCACCAAGCCATTTTTTATTAACATAATGAGACCGAGCCCTTCTTGCAGCTGATGCTACTAAGGCAGCTGCTCTCTTTTTGGTACCAACAATTAAAAAATGTTTTCCTCTACTTGCGGCATCAAAAACTAAATTACAAGCTTCTGATAAAAAACGAGCAGTTCTAGTAAGATTTGTAATATGAATACCCTTACGTTTTGCAGAAATATAAGATGCCATTCTAGGATTCCATTTCTTAATACCATGACCAAAATGAACTCCTGCTTTCATCATCTCTTCCAAATTGATGTTCCAATATCTTCTTGTCATTTTTCCTCACACTTTCTCTTTGTTTTTTCTTTTTTTTTTTTTTAAGAAAAAACAAAGAGATCCGGTAGTCTGAAATAAAGAAATGTTCCGATGGAACCTTCTACCAAGGCTTGACCATTGAGTTGATATACGATCCAAACCATTAATTCTTCTTTTTAATTCGTTATAATCTTGATTACCAAATAAAAAAAAATCAGACCAAAAAGAATTTCTTTCATTTCAATTATTTGTTCAATTATTTGATTTGAATTTCAATTCAAAGAAGAAATCTCCTCTTAGGTTAGGAATCATTAAATTGCGTAAATAATTGTTCTGGTGTATCATGGAAATCATTTTGGACAGAAGAACAAACTAATTTTCTATGAAGGAACAAAATATCTCTCATCTTTCCTTTGAATAGATTATTCTTTTTTATTTCCAAATAAAAGTTCTTTTGTTGCTTTGAGCGATGCACTAATTTTCGGAATCCGGTACCAACGGGTATAATCCCCCCCAGAACAACATTCTCTTTGAGACCTTTCAACCAATCAATACGACCCCGTAGAGCAGCTTTTGCTAAAACTCGAGCAGTTTCTTGAAAACTAGCTTCAGATATGAAACTTTGAGTGTTTAGAGATGCCCTAGTTATTCCTAATAAAATTACCCGATAACAGATTGTTTCATCCAAAGCACGCCCCGCTCGTTCTGCTCGCAACAACTCAATTAGTTCTCCAGGTAAAAAAACATTAGACATTCCATCTTCGGAAACTAAGACTTTTGATGTTACTTGACGTACAATAATCTCTATATGTTTATTATGGATCTGTACCCCTTGGGATCGATAAACTTCTTGGATCTTATTAACCAAAGAGATACGACTTTGGGCTATGGTTAGTTCAGCACCAATCAAGAATCCCCAAGGGATTCCAAGAATTCTTGGTATACACTCATTCCAAGCTTTAACCCTCTTTTCAAGGTTCATCGATATTGAATCAATTGAACGCACTTCTAAGACTTGTTCCACTTTTGGAAGACCCTGCGTTATGTCACCGGATCTCGATTTTTCATATAGACATGTCATTAATGTATCTCCGTCGTAAAGGATTCCCCCATAATGACCATGAACAGTTGTTCTTGGAGTGGCCAAATAGGGCTTAGCCGATCTTATTACGAAAGAATCAACATGAACAATTAAAACTTGACCAGATCTCATGTGCGGTCCATATTTGAACAAACAGACATTTTCACAAAGAAATTGCCCAAGAATAATTATTGGGGATAGGTCATCACAAGAATCCTGATATAGAAAGTGCCAATTTAAACCGAATGGATTCAAAATGATGTTATTGCGAGGATCGGGATTATAAATCCTCTGATTCTCATCCATTAAAAAATAGTTAAGTACTTGAAAAGTTTGGTTAAAATTGGCAAATAAGAAATATTTCTTTAACAATATCTGATTATGAGTTAGTAAATGGTAAGATGAATAAAAATTCGTAATTTTAGGTACAATAATACCTAAGAGGCCCGATGAATTTCTAATTGAAATCGTGGAATCCTTTTTAATGGATTCTTTTGTCACATTGTTATATTTCGAACCATGAAATGGGCCCATTTGAGAACAGTTGGATGATGACAAAATTAGCAAAGATTGGCATTCCTTATTTCGATTCAACAACGTACCAATACCAGAAGTTCGTTTATGTTGGGTAAGTGATGGAATCTTCGCCTTGGAATAAAAAGGATTCATATTGATAGAATCTAATCCTTTATGGGAAATAAATCCCGAACCCGCCCTATCCTTCCTTTTTACAATATACGACGAAATAGGGGACTGGACTAACTCAATTCTTATGAAATCACGAATCAGATCGTTTGTCCTTATCTCAATAAAGGAAGCAAGAGCCTCTTCTTCTATAGAACTATTTTTCTCTTGACCCCAATTCAATACTAAGCAAGTCCGAACTAATGGAATACTTGTGTGAAAAATTCCTCGAATTCGCTTGCCATTTGCATAAAGGATATAATTGACAACTTGAAGTTGGACATTATCCCCTTCCCGCAAGACATCCTGCGGAAAAAATGTTGCAAAATCGATCCCATCCGCTATTTGATATGTGCCTACGGGTTGAACCAAAACAAAATCTTTTTTTTTTGTAGGTGTGATCCGTTGGACATAGATCCAATTTTTCCATTTTTGAGATTTTTGAGAATCCTTTTTTCCTGTTCCGGGAGGGATTAAAATCCCACTGTCCCTAGATATCTTATCTGTATCCGTCTCTCCCGGAAAATGGATCTCCCCAGAAAAAATTTGCAGTTCAATCCTTTTCTTTTTTCTCTGCACTCGGACCAATCCACTTACTCTACTTCTTATATTTAAAGTTATTTGTGTATCTACTCCAATAATACTATTGTTACGGACCATTATAAGCGAAGATCTAGGTAAGATATGCACTTCTTCGGGAATGAAAAAAAACCGATCCACTTCCATTTGATCTTTCAGATTCAATTCTTTTCTTCTCGGATACTCAATCCAATCCTCTTCTTCTTTTTTGATGATTGGATCCACTATTCCCGGATACTCAATCCAATCCTCTTCTTCTTTCAGATTCAATTCTTTTCTTCCCGGATACTCAATCCAATCCTCTTCTTCTTTTTTGATGATTGGATCCACTTCCGGGGTCTCATATTGAATGATTCCTGAATAGTTTATTCTGTATCGAGGATCGTCGAAATAGGCAAGAATACTATTTCTACCTAAAATACCATTTATGGGTATTTCAATCGAAATACCAAAACGAGGTATTAATTTTTTCTCTCGCTCTTGATCATAATATTGTAAGGGAATTATGAATCGATTTCTTCGCCTCTTCGACAATAAATCAGGATTCTCTTGGAGAATAGAAGAATCTATGAAATTCCAATGACCGTTAAATGGAATTTGATTGGATCTTGAATAATCAAGAACCCCGACACCCTTTTTTTCATCAGAAAGGTCCAAACTAACCAATTTAGGTCTCACCCGATCATTAGTCATAGAGAGGTCAGATGTTGATTTCTCTTCGATCGAAGAGAAATCAACATTGATTTGATCTTGATCCTTGTGGAGTGAAAAAGACACTCTACTGGATCTGCGCGTACTTACTGCTAATATCCATAAATGACTTGTTTTTGGTAATAGATGAACATTACTATATGTATATTCAGGTGCATGGTAGACATTAGTACTCCAGTGCAGTTCTCCTTCCGATTCAGAATAAATATGTTTTCGGACTCTTTCTTTCAAATTCAAAGTAGATACTCTGGTACGCATCTCAGCAATCACTTGTTCTGATTCTACATATTGATCATTTTGAACGAAAATCAAACTTTTTGGTGGAATATTCACATTATGTAGAATATCCTGACTTTCAATAGTTACATCCAGGTCGATAGAACATAGAAAAGCGGGATGCCCATGACGCGTACGTGTGGGATGAACCAAATCCTGATTGAATTTGATTTTTCCATTGGAAGGAGCTCGTATATGCTCAGCAGTACCACCCGTAAATACTCCACCAGTATGAAAAGTTCTTAATGTTAGTTGAGTACCCGGTTCTCCAATGGATTGACCTGCAATAATACCTACGGCTTCCCCCAATTCGACCAGATCGCCATGGGTGGGACTCCGTCCATAACATAATTGACAGATCCAAGATGTGCTTCTACAAGTAAAAGGGGTTCGAATATATATTGATTGTGTTCGAAAGGTTATGAACCGATTGATAAGTCCAATCCCAATATCTTGATTCCGAGCGGCAATGCACCGCGTACCCATATATATATCGTCTGCTAATACACGACCTGTTAGTGTTTGGATAAAATTTCTTTCGGTCATCCCATTTCGAGGACTCACGGAAACACCCTGGATAGTACCACAATCTCTTCGACGTACAATAATGTGTTGAACTACTTCAACAAGTCTACGCGTGAGGTATCCAGCATCCGATGTTCGTACAGAAGTATCTATAACTCCTTTACGGGCTCCATAACAGGAAATGATATATTCCGTTAAAGAAAGCCCTTCGCGTAAGTTGCTTTGAATAGCGAAATCCATCATTTGTCCTTGTGGATCCGACATGAATCCCCTCATACCTACTAATTGGTGTACTTGAGATGCACTTCCTCTAGCTCCGGAAAAGGACATTAAATGGACTGGATTAGAGGGATTGGTCATCCGAAAATTCGGATTCATTTCTTGTCTCAAATATTCGCTTGTAGCATACCATATCTCAATAGATTGACGTAATTTTTCTACAGCATGTATATTGCCATAATCATGATGTTTCTGCAAAATCAAACTTTGTTGTTCAGCATCTTGGACTAACCATCCTTTCGAAGGTATTGTTAAAAGATCATCAATTCCTAATGAAATAGATGTAGCAGTAGCTTGCTGGAAACCTAGAGTTTTCAATTGATCCAAGATATGTGATGTATACGCCATTCCAAAGTGATCTATTAATCTGCTAATAAGTCGTTTCATGGCAGCTCCATCTATCACTTTATTGTGAAAGACCAGATTGACCTCTTCTGCCATAAGTACTACCTCCGTATTCTGCTGAGTAGGATTCGACAATAGGTCTGAGTCCGTGATTTAAAAACTTCCTTTCCTTAATCTTGATTCATGTATCAATTTCCAGAATTATGATACTACTTAAATCGGAGAGACCCAAACTTTCATGGATATCGGGTAATTACTTAGTTTCGCTGTCGACTCGACAAAACCCCTGTATGGCTTCTTCGATTTCTCGATAAAACGATATAGGACCGATTGTGGTTCGAATATATATACAAGAGATTTCTTTTTTTATGCTTCTTATTATTAGAGAATTCCCAGAAATCTCATGATAAGTACCCAAAGATTCATATTGAACTTCGATAGGAACTTCTCTTGAACCAATTACACGTTGATCTAGTCTCCGTCGGAACCACAAAGGACTATCTAAATTGATTTGTTTTCGACGAGAAGCTCCAAGTGCATCATAGGAATTAGAAAAAGAGGGTTCTTTTTCTTTCGTATACTTAGAGTTCTTTTTGTCAACAATTTCATTTTGATAGTTTCCGAAATTCCATGCATTATACCTATTTGCACAAATACCTCGACGGTTCTCCATCGTTAATACATAGAGTCCAATAAGCATATCTTGAGTTGGTGCACAAATGGGATCTCCAATAGCTGGAGACAAGAGATTCATATGAGAAAACATAAGTAAACGAGCCTCAGCTTGAGCTTCCAAGGATAAAGGTACATGAACAGCCATTTGATCTCCGTCAAAGTCCGCATTAAAACCCTTACAAACTAATGGATGTAACCAAATCGCGCGTCCCTCTACTAAAATAGGTTGGAATGCCTGTATTCCTAATCTATGCAGGGTGGGTGCTCTATTCAGTAATACAGGATGCCCTTGCATAACTTCTTGAAGTATTTCCCATACAATCGGTTCCTTTTCTCGAATTTGACTTTTAGCAATACCTATGCTGGAAGCAACTTGTTGTCTGATTAAACCACGAATTACAAATATCTGGAAAAGCTCTATTGCTATTTCCCGGGGTAATCCACATTGATGTAATGAAAGTGAAGGGCCCACGACAATAACGGAACGCCCCGAATAATCGACTCGTTTACCAAGCAGAGTCTCACGAAATCTTCCCTCTTTGCCCTCAATTATATCTGAAAAAGACTTATAAACTTTATTATTACCGTCCCTCATTGGTTGTCCGCGTAGCCCGTTATCAAGAAGCGTATCCACAGCCTCTTGTACCAGTTTCTGCTGACACATTACTAATTCCACTGGTGTACATTTTCTTAAGAAACTAGTAAGAGTATTGTTCCGCAAAATAACTCTTCTATAGAGTTCATTAATATCCGAACTTATGAATTGACCGCCATCTAGCTCGATGATGGGTCTTAACTCGGGAGGAAGAACTGGTAATAGACACAAAACCATCCGTTCTGGTTCTACATTTGTTCGAATAAAATGTTTAGCTAATCCCATGCGTCTAACCAAAAAATCCTTTCTTCTTCTAATTTTTCTATCTTCCCATTCATTCCCAGTGGATTCTTCGTCTGCTAATTCCTTCCACTCCAGTAATGAATTATCTATAAGAATTCGCAAATCTGAATCGGCTAATTGCTCTCTGATAGCACCTGCTCCGGTAGATACTTCTCGATTTTGAAATATCTCCACCCTGTGTGTAGCAAAAAACAGCGGGATGCTGTATTTCCAGGATTGGATTTCATATTCCAATAAACCTCGTAATCGTAAGAAAGTCGGTTTTTTAGCTATGGGCCTAGCAAAAGAAAAATCAGGATAGGTTCCTTTGCGGGATCCCCCCTTCAAAATCGGACGTGAGGGTTTCCTCTCATCCGGCTCAAGTAGTCACAACAAATAAAGTCAAGAAAGTCATTCTTTTTTTTTCAAATTGGGTTCAATTTGAAAAACCCCGTAAAAAACGACTCCTTACTCAAATAAAAAACGACTCCTTACTCAAGTTTCTAGTGAGGGCCATATATATATGGATTCATTTTGACTTTGACTTTATGAATCACTTATTCAATTACAACAGAAATCAAATTATTGAGTAGTCTACTTCCCCCCGAATAATGAATTTCCCTAAAGGAATACTTTGTTTTGGAACTCGTAAGGGATTTACTTGTCTATATTCACTTGTCTATATTTCATTCGATCTTTTAGGTCCCTACTCCACTTGCCTCGCTGGTTCTACCACGATGTTCCTTGAAGCATATATGCGATGGATATACTCCTGTAACCATATTCTATTTGCTTACTTGAACGAAATCTTTCTCTAAAAAAAAACGGCTAATTCTTTTTTATTTCACGAGGTATATCTAGCAATTCCTATTTATCTATTATTGAATCGACCATAGATCAATTCCCCCTTTATTTGGAAGTATTGAATCCATCCAGAATTCTGAGCTTCATGTTACTTCTACCAAGATACATATCAGAGTCAGGGGCACCCCAATCAGATTGAATGGGATGACAGTTTATTAGCACGGCTCTGTAAAATGAAAATTTCGATCAAATCACACATCGCAGTATACTAGACCCTCTAACTCCTTAAGGGGTTTATCTAAAAGATTCGCGATATAACTAGGAAGACGTTTCAAATACCACACATGGGTCACTGGACATGCGAGTTTAATGTATCCCATTTGATATCTTCGTATCCGAGAATCAACAAATTCGACCCCGCATTGTTTACAAAATTTCGTGTCTTCCCCTTCAGCTCCGACCCCTCGATACTTTCCACAAGCACAAACTCCACTTTTTATAGGCCCAAAGATTCTTTCACAAAACAATCCGTCTTTTTCCGGTTTATCGCTTTTGTAATGAAAAGTATATGCATTTGTTACCTCTCCAACTACTTCTCCATTAGGTAGAGTTTTGTTGGCCCAAGAACGTATTTGTTCAGGAGATACTGGTCCAATTCGAAGTTGTTGATGTTTATATCGGTCAATCATAGAAAATAGAAATTTTGATTTATTCAGATCAAGCTTCCTTCCTGTTAATCTGGAGATTCTTCTCAGATACAAGGAAATGATTCAGTTCCAAAGCCAAAGATCGTAGTTCTCGAACGAGCAATCGAAAGGATTCTGGGGCATCCTCGGGGCTCGGTATTGGTCCGCCAATGATCGTAGTACCAAGTATTTCCTGACGAGCTCTAATATGATCCGATTTATAAGTAAGCATCTCCTGTAAAATATGAGCAACACCAAATCCCTCTAAAGCCCAAACCTCCATTTCTCCCACTCGTTGCCCTCCTTGCCTTGACCGACCTCTAAGGGGTTGTTGTGTAACAAGTGCGTAAGGCCCACTAGAACGTCCATGGATTTTATCATCAACTTGATGAATTAATTTCAGAATATAAGACTTTCCTATCAGAACAGGTTGTTCAAAAGGATCTCCTGTTCTTCCATCAAATAGTCTGCTTTTTCCCGGATACTCGGGTTCAAATACCCATGGATTTTTTGTTTGCTTACTGGCCTCGTATAATTCCGAAAACACTAGTTTTCTTGAGGCCTCTTCCTCGTATCTTTCATCAAAAGGCGCGATTCTATAATGTCTCTTTAGCAGATCTCCCGCTAACCCGAGGGAAGATTCCAATATCTGTCCCACATTCATTCGGGAGGGTACTCCTAATGGGTTGAAAACCATATCAACCGGTGTTCCATCTTGCAAATAAGGCATGTCTTGTCTGGACAAAACTTTGGAAATAATCCCTTTATTCCCATGTCTTCCAGCTACTTTATCACCCACTTTTATTTTACGTTTTTGTAAAATATATATACGAATAAATTCTGGATTATAACGGGAATCACCCTTTTTCTGGCTCCATCTCACATCAATAACTCGGCCCCTTCCGCCTATGGGTAGTTTTAGGGAGGTTTCTTTCACAGTGGATCCCGCAATGCCAAATACGGCTTGCAATAATCTCTCCTCCGGAGCATAGGATGATTCGTCAACCGCCTGAGGCGTTAATTTACCTATTAAAATATCACCGGTTTCTACCCAAGCTCCCAGCATCACAACTCCATTTCTGTCTAAATTGCGCAGTAAATGATCCTCTAAAAGTGGTATTTCCCTAGTTATTCTTTCAGGACCTTCAGTTGTCATCTCAGTCTGAATTTCATATTTCCGTATGTGAAAAGAAGTATAAATATCGTCATATACCAGACGTTCACTAATAAGTACTGCATCCTCAAAATTGTAGCCTTCCCAGGGCATATAAGCTACTAATACGTTTTTTCCCAAAGCGAGTTCCCCACCAACGGTAGCCGAACCGTCCGCTAAAATTTGTCCTTTTTTTATGGATTTACCCCGCTCAACCTGAGGTTTTTGGTGCATCCAAGTATTTTTGTTAGAACGTTGATATATAACTAATGGAATGCTTCTCGTGTTCCCATTACTGGATAAAATTATCTTGTGAGTATCCGTAGAAATTATCTTTCCCTCGTGTTCGGCTATAGCGGAAACTCTAGAATCTAGGGCCACTTGGCCTTCCAGCCCAGTTCCAACAATGCACTTCTCGGATCGAGAAAGCGGAACTGCTTGACGTTGCATATTAGAGCTCATTAAAGCCCGATTTGCATCATTATGCTCGATAAAAGGGATGAGGCAGGCCCCGATAGAAAAATATTGGAAAGAAAAAATGCTTCGAAGATGAATCTGGTCCCATGCCATAGTAAGGAATTCTTGACGGTATCGAGCCGGAACAACCTGTTCTTCTTGAATCCCCCGATTCAAGGCCAAAGAATTTTCTGCTGCTATCATATAATATTCATCTCTACTTGGTGATAAATAAATCATCTGTGCTTCTGCCTCTTTTGATTTTTCAGATATTTCATAAAATGGACTCTCTATGGATCCCCAAGAATCCATTTTGGCATGAAGAGCTAAAGATCCAATAAGTCCAACATTGAGTCCTTCGGACGTGTCAATTGGGCAAATACGTCCATAGTAACTAGGATGGATATCTCGTACCCGAAAACTGGCAGTTCGTGCTGTCAATCCCCCAGGACCCAAAGAACTCAATTTTCGCCCATGAACGGTTTGTGTCAATGGATTAGTTCGATCAAAAACTTGAGATAGGGGGTGTAGGCCAAAAAACGATTCATAAGTGGTTGTTAATGAAGTTGAAGTTACCAAATTTTGCGGAGTCGGTCTCCATTTATACCGGATTGCTCCAGATAGAGTTGCTTGAACTGCATCTTCTAAACGAACAAGAGCCAATCCAAATTGGTCCTGTAACAAATCTGCTACAGAACGAATACGTTTATTTTTCAAATGATTCATATCGTCAAGTGTACCCATTCCAAATTGCATTCCGATCAAATGATCCGCAGCAGCTAATACATCCCGCGGTAATAAAAATGTATTGTTCTGAGGTATATCAAGATTGAGTCTTCGATTCATATTTCGTCGACCAATTTTTCCTAATTCACATCTTTGTTGAAAAAATTTCTTCTGTAATTCATTGCATAAGGACTCAGAAAATACTGGGTCCCCACCTACGCAAGCAAATTGTTGATAAAACTCCAAAATGGCATTTTCTTTTGACCCAATCTTTTTTTTCTCCTTATCATTTGAGAAAGACAAGAAAATTTCAGGGTAACAAACATTATCTAGAATTTCTCTGAGATTCGAACCCATAGCTGATGATAGAACTAGAATAGATATTTTTTGTTTCCTACTCACACGGGCCCATACCCTCGCTTTTCTATCAATTTCTAATTCCGATCTTCCTCCCCAATCCGATATTATGGTGCTGGTATAAATGGAAATTCCCTTATGGTCCAATTCTGAGCGATAATAAATACCGGGGCTTTGCAATATTTGATTGATCACAATTCTGTAAATTCCATTTACTAGAAAGGTTCCCAGGGAATTCATTAGAGGAATGTTTCCAATAAATATGGTTTGTTCTTGCATATCTCTACGATTTTTCCAAATTAATCCTGCGGATACATATAATTCAGAAAAATATGTAAGTGATTCATACAGAGCATCTCTTTCTTTTATCAAAGGTTCTACCAATTGATATGTTTCCCCAAATAATTGAAATTCAATTTCGTGATCTGTATCCTCAATTTTTGGAAATTTCTGAAATTCCTCCGCCAAACCCTGATTAATGAACCTCAAAAATCCCTCAAATTGTATCTGGCTAAATCCAGGTATTGTGTACATTTCCGCATTTCCATCCCTGAGCATTTTAATCTGAAGTTTCCTGTTTATCGAAAAAATCCCATTATTGGCTCATCCTTCATCGAACCATAACCAATAAGCATATGGATCGATCTAGCAATAATAGAATGGATATTCTATTTACAAAATCACATGAAATTTTAGCCAACCCCATCCATATTTATTTAATGGAGTTCATACCTATGAGGAGAGACAGAAAGAAGGGAAGAATAAAGACCATTTTTGCCGCAAAGTGGAATTTGCGGCAAATACAAGTGCAGGTGGATTGATAAAGCATTCCTGGAAAAGCATTATGCCACTTGGACAGAGACAGACTTATCGAGCCGTGTATAGAATATCAAAATTGATACAATTTCTACCTATTCTGATATTCCAATCAGATTAAGTTCAGGATTTCATCTATTCTCTGTGAATCGGATAAAGACAAAAAAATAATTGAATTAGGGGCAGTATGGGGTTGATTTTGATTTTCACTTAAGACTTAATGCTCAAAAAAGAATTCCCGGACGCTTTTTGATATGATAATAGAATTCCTAGAATATGAAATATGATTGAAGCGGGTAATAGGAATTCCATTTATCAAGTACATACAAATCGAGTTATGTAGCTATCTGGATATCTTTTCTCGTAGTTCTGCTTGGAGCAACATAGGTTGTGCTATGTCATAAATTAGCCTTTCTCCTCGATATGCTCAATGAAAAAATTCAAGGATGACAACTCTACAAAATATGGGACTAAAATACTTAACTCTGCACCCATGTAACAATTTCTGTTCTAGGGTTTACATATATACATAATTCTTGTTATAATTCCAAAAAGATTGATTATTGAAAAGAATTTGATTGGTTAGAAATCCTTTTTGTTTTCTTATGTTATGTGATTAAGAAAAATTGGAGATAGAAATTGAAAAACTGTTCGTTATATTAATTCTAAGTAGATAACTAAGTAAATAGTTAACAATTTGCCAGAAAATTTTTTTTATCCTTTCTATTCTATTGAAAAAGAGGGAAAATTTGTAATTCGTTTTAATTGGAATTGGTTTTAATTGTTATCTCTATTTAATTCGAATTGTTATATAGAATATTCTATATATTCCATTGAGTTGATATAGATTTATAGAGTTGATATGATTTAGATTGAGACTTCTATTGAGATAAATTCATTGAGGTCGGGTCTATTCAATTGAAGAGAATGATCTCAACCGGATCAGATCCCAGAAGAAAGCGGCGGGCTTGGATTCCTCTTTGGAATTTGGAATAAGTACAACGGTATTCAAGAGAGAAATCCAATAAAAAGAAACAAATGGTTTAGCAACCCCTCCCCTTCCTAGAAAGTTAGGAATAGATCCAGTCTATTTCGATCCATTTTGTATCGTTTTGGCGACATGGCCAAGTGGTAAGGCGGGGGACTGCAAATCCTTTATCCCCAGTTCAAATCTGGGTGTCGCCTGATTAATAAAAGACTTGGAATTTCTTATTACTATTCCGCTGATCAAAATGGAATTTGATCAATTCTTTACCAACAGGAACCGAGACTTGTTGGCTTTGTCAATACTTGAGAAATCCGTAGATTCTCGAAATGGCTATCCATTTTTTGTTCAAAAAACGGGATTTCCGGTGTGGCAAAAACCAGTACCAATAGCCATAGAGTAACCCTTATTTTTAAGGGTTGGTTCGGGCTATTTGATTGAGTTTCGAAATTCAATCAAATAGCCCGGATTGAGATTCCCAACTAGGAAAGTCAAAAATAAGAAATCCCGGTTCCGAAAGGATTCTCAATATTAACTCCTATTCCTCAAAAAGGGGTTCTAAAAAAGACTCTCAAGTCTTCCTGATTATCTTAATCATATGATAGTGTCGACTGACTATTAAGTCTGGTATTAGCTTGAATAGGCTGATAAGAAATCAATTTACTAGTTAAGTTCTAAAAAGAACTAAAGAACGGAGGATACTTTCCATCTTCCATTAGATAGGAGTATTCCATTGCTATTTTCAAAGAAATGTCTTAATGCTTTCCAATTCTACCGGAATTCCTACACTATTATACTCGAAAGATAGGAATTTCTTACAAGGGGATTTCTTGGATTTAGATTGCTTCGTCAACAACAGCCTTAAGTCAAAAATCAGATTTTGACTCTGCGCCATTGATTCCACTATGATTGATGATCGATAAATAATTCCTTCATTTCATAAAGACGATAGGGGGCAGAATTCACATGGATATAGTAAGTCTCGCTTGGGCTGCTTTAATGGTAGTCTTTACATTTTCCCTTTCGCTTGTCGTATGGGGAAGAAGTGGACTTTAGGGGTATTATTAATTGATTAATCGAATTGTATCAATTAGTTAATTGATCGTTTTGCAAAGTGTTTTAAAATCAAACTAGGAATTCCTACGAGAGTTGTATTTCAAAACTCAAGGCAACGAACTACATAATGCATATATATATAGTATTTTTTTCTAACAGAGTTCTTCCTAAATATCCTATCTAAATATTCTAGTTTGATTTTCGAAATCTGTTCTTGACAGAATTCCATTTTAATTATGGATATTACAGTGAGAAACAACGAATCTCCGTTTTTTATTTATTTTGATTCGTTTCTCTCTTTCTTTTTTTGTTCTAAAAAAAGTCATTATTATGACGATATCCATTTTCTACCGAAAACTAGCTACTAACAGCTTGGTTGTACAAAGAAGTTACACACATAAGAAAATCGTTTTTCTTGCCTTGAGCGATCCGTATATCGCACATTTAACTAAGGTTTGAGACTCCTAGAAATTTTTGCTTTGCTTTATCAATTCAGTTGATGTCACGTTTAAACATCATATATCAGCGGGTCCACTACTCCTTTTTCCAATTTGAAGAAGTGACCATGGAGCTCCACGGATCATATGTTAATGCCCCAATGGAGAACTTCTTGGAAATTGGAATCGAACTCTTCGATTTCGCTTTCTTCCTTTTTCTTTTTTGAATTTCTATTATTTCCATTTGGAATTTCTTAGAATTTCTCTGAATTTCATTATTTATTAACCATTTTCAATAGATCCAGGATCCATATTTCTTTTTGAAAATGATACGAAACCAAAACTTCGATTCTATAGGAATTCGATTCTATATAATCGAGCAGTTGACTTTCAATTATTTTGGATTGATTCCAATTTCTCCAAATAGATGGATCGAGAAATGGAATTAGAGTCCTTTCACTTTATCTATTATATACGAAATAGATGTATGTACTACATATTGTAAATTGGTCTATCTCAAGCCTATATCTGTATACAACTCTCTATCTAAAAGGTATGATAGAAAATCAAGATTTCTAAAGAATAGAAAGATTTCTACTTAAAAATAGCAAGCATTTATACTATATTTCATTTTTTTATTCTCTTATTCTATTCTATTATATTGAATTATTTTCAATATAATAGAATAATTTTCCTATTTATTCGGTTCCAAAATATGGTTTCATATTAGTTCTTTTTACCATACTCTCGTAGATAGTGTTGATTCCAGTCCGATTATTTCATTTAAGACTTAGGGCTTCAATCCCTTTCATTTCTTCAATCATTCATAAGAACTAATAAGTTTCCGTCAAATTAATCATTTTGACTGACTGTTTTTACGTAAATGATAAGTAAAAAAGCGGTAGGAACTAGAATAAAGAGTGCAGTAGCAATAAATGCGAGAATATTGACTTCCATAATCTCATTGTTTTTTTTTTGCTTCGCAATAACTCGGGATCTAATCCCATAGAGATAATAAATTGGACTCCTAGAAATTCAATGGGATAAATTAGACCCTAATAATACGAAATTGGATCAGGATCCATATGTTGAATAACAAGATTTGATCCATCAAATCGATTCCTGGTCGAGAATTGAATAATATAACATAGAAAGGTGCTTTATCCATACCAAATCAAAATGGGATTCCCGGCCCAATAAAATAAAAGAGGAATCCCATTCATTGGATTTCTCAGCCTTTTCCACTCTTGATTTTCATTTGATTATTCATATATTTTCTTAGACTATTTCTCTCTTAACTATTTATTACATCTTATACTACTTATAACTAGAAAGAAATAGTATACTAAATGAATAGTATACACAAATCTACTATAATATGAAATAAAGAAATAAAAAATAGAAAATCAAAAAAAAAAAAGATTAAATAATAAGGGTCTTTTAATTAAAAAAAAAGTACTTTGTTTTGGAGAGTTAATTACGTTAAATCCCCATTGTAGAATAAAAACAAGTGCATATATTATGGAGAATACCTAATACCAGTCAAAATATGAGTACTCTATTCCATTTCATTAATCAAGAACAAAAAATGGGATTTCTCAAAATCCCGAACCGAACTACAACGATACTATTTGCTGATTATACCAATCCACATATACCTCTCTCTTATTCGAAAAGAGAAATTTTTCCGTATTTGTCTGATGGGGATAAGAAAACCAAACCAAAAGAAAAACAAAAGAAATAAACTGACTCGCTGTGAATTCGATTTTGCTTGCTCCACCTTTCCTTCTTCAGGAAGAGAAAATGGAAAGAGCAATTTCTCAATTTATCGGATCCTAGTTCGGGACTGACGGGGTTCGAACCCGCACCTTCCGCCGTGACAGGGCGGCGCTCTGACCAATTGAACTACAGTCCCAGTGAGGCGTACAATATACATATTGGTTTCGTTCAAACTATTTGAGTAGTTTGCTCTCTTGTAACAGAGATACAAATGATATACTGATATCCACACGGATACGGATTCACTATAGTAAGAGTGAGGCTGATTATGATTAGTAGTAATCTTGTAGTTATTGTATTGCCACAGGTTTAATAATCAATCTTTCAATAAGAAAAAAGTTTTGTTACCCCCCGCATGATACTTAGTAATTATGAATCTAGATCATTAGAAAGGATGGGAAAAGGTGGGATAGATAAAAAAAGGAATCCTTATTCTTCCATATAAGATTTTCTATTAGACATTTCTGGAGGACAAATTGGTTATATCATACCCATGGAGCGGGAAAATGATTGGGCCGAGCTGGATTTGAACCAGCGTAGACATCTCGCCAACGAATTTACAGTCCGTCCCCATTAACCACTCGGGCATCGACCCAGGAAGAATCAATTCGAGTATTATTGAGAATTGATAATTCATGATCAACTTACTTTCGTAATATCCTACCCCCAGGGGAAGTCGAATCCCCGCTGCCTCCTTGAAAGAGAGATGTCCTAAACCGCTAGACGATGGGGGCAGACCTGCCCGACCGCCATCTGACTATGATCATAGTTTAATCCGTTTTTTTGGAATTGTCAAGAGAAAGAATGGAATAGTATGACTAAATCCGCAAAATTTTGCCTAGTTTCTTTTATTTCTTTCATATAAGATAAGTTTTTTTGATGGTTCATAAATGAACCCAACCTTTTATACCTATTCCATTTTGTCTATCTATTTGATTTCCGTTTATTATTTTATTTGTCATTTTTTGATTTTTGATTAGTATGTCTATTAGTATGTCTAATAGAATATTTTTTTTCCAATTTCTTTTAGTTTAATTTGATTTTTATATTGGAATTTGAATTAGTATTCATTATTATTCTTTTCTTTTTCATATTTGAATATTCTT